AACAAGGTTCTAGCGCCATGCCAAATATGTCCGAAGAAGAAAAGCAGAGCAAATGAAGCATGGCCAAAAGTAAACCAACCCCTTGGACTGCTACGAAAAACACCATCGGATTTCAAAGTAGCACGATCTAATTCAAAAATTTCGCCCAATTGAGCGCGTCGAGCATATTTTTTCACAGTAGCAGGATCACTATAACTGACTCCATTCAGTTCGCCACCATAGAACTCCACAGTTACACCTACTTGTTCGACACTATACTTCGACTCTGCCCTTCGAAACGGAACATCGGCTCTAACAATACCGTCTCCGTCTACCAAAACAACCGGAAATGTTTCAAAAAAAGTGGGCATACGACGTACAAAAAGTTCACGCCCTTCCTTATCTCTAAAGATAGGGTGTCCTAACCACCCAACAGCTATTCCATCCCCGTTGTCCATTGAGCCCGCTCTGAATAATCCCCCCTTTGCCGGATTATTACCGATGTAATCATAAAAAGCCAATTTTTCAGGAATTTTAGACCAAGCCTCTGATAAACTTTGATTTTCGGCTATCCCAGCGCTAACTCTTCGATATATTTCTTGCTGGAAGTATCCCTGATCCCATTGATAACGAGTGGGACCAAATAATTCAATCGGGGTAGTTGCTGAACCATACCACATAGTTCCAGCAACAACAAAAGCGGCAAAAAAAACAGCAGCGATACTGCTGGAAAGGACGGTTTCAATATTTCCCATGCGTAATCCTTTGTATAGACGTTGGGGCGGACGGACACTAAGATGGAATAGGCCGGCTAATATGCCCAATGTCCCTGCTGCAATATGATGAGAGGCTATTCCTCCCGGAACAAAAGGATCAAAACCTTCCACACCCCACGCTGGATTTACAGATTGTACCCTTCCGGTTAGTCCATAAGGATCGGACACCCATATTCCAGGACCATACAACCCCGTTACATGAAATGCGCCAAACCCAAAACAAGCCAACCCTGAAAGAAATAAATGAATTCCAAAAATCTTAGGTAAATCTAAAGAAGGTTTTCCTGTACGTTCATCAGAAAATATTTCTAGATCCCAGTACACCCAATGCCAAATAGCTGCCAAAAAGCATAAGCCAGAAAACACAATATGTGCCCCGGCCACACCTTCGTAACTCCAAATACCCGGATTCGTTATAGTACCTCCTGTGATACTCCAACCGCCCCATGAATTGGTTATTCCTAAACGAGTCATGAAGGGTATAACAAACATACCCTGTCTCCACATTGGATCAAGAACGGGGTCAGAGGGATCAAAAACCGCTAGTTCGTATAGAGCCATCGAACCGGCCCAACCAGCAACTAGAGCTGTATGCATTATATGAACAGAAATCAAACGACCCGGATCATTCAATACGACGGTATGAACACGATACCAAGGCAAACCCATGGAAATACCCCTTTAATCAACGAATAATAGACACTATGTAACTTTATTGCATTGTAAAAAGTAAAAAAACTATGCTCTGGACCCACTCTTTCGGTAGATTTTCTCGAGGAAAGAATTAATATTTGTTCTATTCTTTTAGTAATAATAATAATAGATAGTAATAATAGACGAATTCCATTTGTAGGAACAAAAATAAGCAGATCTATTCTATACCCGATAAGTACCAATACGCAATGGTAGAGGGGATTGATCCCACTTTAATTTTCTCTGAGTGAAGACATACCCATTTGTTCATATCATTCCAAAGACCCATTCGTTTCGTAAAAATTTTCCTTTAGTCATAATCATTCGGTTTTCTTTTTTTATGTTATTGTTATGAACTTATTCAATTTATGGATAAACTATGATAAAGGCTAATCTTATTAAGACAATAAACCCGTTGTTACGCTTCCACATCAAAGTAAGATATAGTACTTCATTTTTTTTCTTTCATTTTATGCCTATTGGTGTTCCAAAAGTACCTTTTCGAAGTCCTGGAGAGGAAGATGCATCGTGGGTTGACATATAGTGCGACTTGTCAGATATATTGGGTCACATGGAATTTCCCCATTCTCTCCCCTGATCGAGATATCCCCTCTTTCGCCCAAAAAAGATTGATTGAATTATCAAAAGTTTGGAGCGTGAAATACAATTTAATCCTATTTATTTTTTGTAGGGGTATCAGATTAATATTATCAATTAGAATAATTTATGGTTGGCTCGACTGGACCAAAAAAATGAAGTATCCAGGCTCCGTTTAGAAAAAACCCAATTGGTAATATATCTAAGATTACTACTTTTACAATATTCTATTTATAAACAGGAGCGATCTCAAACTGTTTAATCAATCGAGTAATATAATGAATACATTTAATATAATGAATACATTGAATATTTAGTGGAAGACATGAAATAAATGAAATTGAAAAATAAAAAAAGCCATAGAAAAAAGACGTGGTATTGGGACATTTGCCCTATATGTGCAAATAAAAATCGGGCCTATCTTTACTCGGAGTAGAGCATAAACCTAAAAAAATTGAAAAAGCCCATTCAGGAACAAGAAAATGGCATCGTTATTTGGATTCGATCTCGATGAAACAATACATCAATGAGAAGTTCATTCGATAAGTTTAGTAAATTATTTATATATATATTTTATTTATATATAGGTAAAGTAAACAGGCCAAAACAAATCCTTCTTGAAAAATGGAAGAAAAAAAGCCCTTTGTTAGAAGTTAGAAAGAGCCCCCTATGAAAATAAAAAAGAATGAGGGCTGCAATCTACACATTGATTTTTTTTTTTTGCGCGATTTTTGGTAAACCGTATGCATCGAAAGGTGCGCGTACGGTTCCTAAGGATACAATTATATCCTAATCAACCGACTTTATCGAGCAAGATTACTTTTTTTAGGCCAAGAGGTTGATAGCGATCTCTCGAATCAAATTATTGGTCTTATGGTATATCTCAGTCTAGAGGATGATAGCAAAGATCTGTATTTGTTTATAAACTCTCCCGGGGGGTGGGTAATACCCGGAGTAGCTATTTATGATACTATGCAATTTGTACAACCAGATGTACAGACAATATGCATGGGATTGGCCGCTTCAATAGGATCTTTTCTTCTGGTCGGAGGAGAAATTACCAAACGTCTAGCATTCCCTCATGCTCGGCGCCAATGAGTTTTGTATTTGAGAGAAAAAAGAAGACTATGCCTTCGCCATATGAAATATGACTATTAAGTAATAATAGCATGGCATTTTGAATTCGATATGAGAAACCTTTTTTTTTTTTTCAAAAATCAATCATTAGATTATATATCGAACGAATAGTATGAGATAAAGGGCATTTCCGATTTTATCTGATTTATCGGAAGCCTATTGCAGCGTCACAAACTTTTTTGTTTTCACACCAGAGGGATAATAACAATATTTATCTTAGGAAAGAATACAAAAAAAGAAACTTTGGGATTGCTTAATAACAGACTAAATAAATATATAAAGCAACGGAACCATCATAGTATGTTTTAACTACTCCAAAATAAAATGAAGGATGGTTATTGGATTATTTACAGATCGGGGTCTGATAGGCCCCATATTTGAATATTTGAATTTTATTTTATACTTCTTCAATGGAATGGAGGTTATAAAGTAAATTCCATTGTATAGCCGTATGCAATGCGCAAAAGATGCCTGTACGGTTGTTCAATTCTATCTTTTGGTTTTCATATCATTACTCGTTATTTAATTTATTCTCTTTGATTTCTCTTCGAGATAGAAGAACCATTTATTAGGTTATATAATCAGGGTAATGATCCATCAACCTGCTAGTTCTTTTTATGAGGCACCCGCAGGAGAATTTATCCTGGAAGCGGAAGAAATGATGAAGCTGCGCGAAACCATTACAAAGGTTTATGTACAAAGAACAGGCACACCTCTATGGGTTGTATCCGAAGACATGGAAAGAGATGTTTTTATGTCAGCAACAGAAGCCCAAGCTCATGGAATTGTTGATCATGTAGGGGTAGAATAAAAAATAACAGGGATTTCGCGCAAATACAAATACGCCATTTGAAATTTTATCTTCTTACTGGGTTTGATAGAGTATTCTATTAATTAATTTATTACTATAGAAGTAATTCCTAATCGGCCGGTTAGGATCGATCTAAACCAGCTCATTATGTATACGAGTCAACATGCCAACTATTAAACAACTTATTAGAAAGACGAGACAGCCAATCAGAAATGTTACGAAATCCCCCGCCCTTGGGGGATGCCCTCAGCGACGAGGAACATGTACTAGGGTGTATGTGTGACTCGTTCAGAGCATGGACTGGGGCAAAAGAAAAGAACCCATTTTTCCAGTATCAGTGATCAGTAACAGTAAATAAGATAAAATAAAACGGAAGAACTCCATTCACTATCTAAAAAGTATCTATCATACCCTTCTATTGTGTATCAAAATTTATGGTTTCTAGTGGTGTAAATCCAATCGTCTCCATTTTCAATTTAAGATGAGAAAGAATTTCCCATTGGTAGCAAATGTTTATCCATTAAGCGGGGGGAATCCCATTTAAAGGCAAGAAAGATTACGCCCTTACTCTTTCAACAACGGACTAAGAGGGTCAGCTACACAGTTAATCTTCATAATTAAATACCGTTACTGTATAAGTGGATCTCGTTGTGAAAGACGGATTACTGAATAATTCATGGGTAGAGCCAAAAAGTGTGAACTGTACAAGTTAACAATAGCATTGATTAAATGAAAGAAAAGAAGGGGCTCCGGTGTATAGAAGGGATCTCGCCGTTTAAGAAGTAACCATAGAAACGATGGAACCCACTATTTTTTTTTTATTCATTTCTATTTTATATTTACTACTTTTTGTTTTTATTTAATATTAATATGCTTTTTTTAATATCTAGTATCAATATTATTTCTTATTTCGAGGTAAAATGCCTATAAAAAAAAAGAAAAAATAGTGGGCGGGAAGGTTATAGTAGCAAAAGCCGTTGGAGTTTTTATTTTATACATTGGAAGGATCCGTTTTGTTATTAACAAACTAGTAAAGGGGAAGGGAATAACTGAAAGAAAAGAAATCAATTAGTTATTTATCAAAGTTTCATTTATTCAATGACCAGAATTAAACGAGGATGTATAGCTCGGAGACGTAGAACAAAAATTCGTTTATTTGCATCAAGCTTTCGAGGGGCTCATTCAAGACTTACTCGAACTATTACTCAACAGAAAATAAGAGCTTTGTTTTCGGCTTATCGGGATAGAGGTAGGCAAAAGAGATATTTTCGCCGTTTGTGGATCACTCGGATAAATGCAGCAATTCGAGGGAATTTAGTATACTATAGTTATAATATTTTCATACACAATCTGTACAAGAAGCAGTTGCTTCTTAATCGTAAAATACTTGCGCAAATAGCTATATTAAATATAAATTGTCTTTCTATGATTTCCACTGAGATTATAAAATAAGTAGATTGGAAGGACTCCATAGGAATGTTTTAAATTTTAATGGAGTGCGCTGTAAAATTAACTCCGGGAAGGTAGAATAGAAATTAGTATGATAAAATATAATCAAATAATATGATAAAGTCGTCAAAATGAACAAACAAGACGTTCAATAAAAAAAGATTTATTCTTTTTCCCCGATCCTTTTTTTCTTATGACACGACACTCACATCTTAATTCGCGAATTTTTCGAACAAAACATCAATCCGCCTTTGAGTTCGTATTGGAATTTTGATTCAAGTGAAGAGTAAGCCTATCCCCCTTTTTGATTCTAAGACCCGCAGTTCTAGCAGCCGACTCACCTCTTTCAAATTGTTTCTCATTATTAAGAAAGGGTAACAAAGATAAAATACGAGCTTGCTTGATAGCAATAGTAATTAATCGTTGTTGTTTTAAGTTTAATCTATTCACCCGTCTAGATAATATCTTTCCTTGTTCACTAATAAATCGACTAATTAAACTCATGTTTCTATAATCAATTCGATCCCCCGACCCAATCGGGGGCAAACGCCTACGAAAAGATCGCTTGGATTTAAAATAGAGTCGCTTGGATTTATCCATGATTTGTTTATTCCTTATCCCGAAAATCCTAATTTTGTCGGGGATTTCTTTTTGGTTTGTTTATCTTTAAATATATGTTATATATAATATATGGTATATGACATTTTTCATCTTCCTTGGAAGGATGACATACAATACATACGTGTAATCGGTTCCATCTATTTCTTTATCTCCCCATGAATTGTATATTTGTAACAAAAGGGACAGAATTTTCTCAATTCCAATCGACTAGGCGTATTGTGTCGATTCTTTTGAGTAATATATCTGGAAATACCAACCCTCTTTGATTCCTTATTAGCATCATTTCGAACAGCACAATTGGTACATTCCAAAATAACTGTTACTCGAACATCTTTCCCCTTGGCCATGAACCCCCTTTGTATTTTTGATTCACTCAACTATTCTATTTTGCGATCCAAAGATAAAAAAGGAACGAAAAAAAAAAAAAATAGAAGTTGCTAACTCGAAATAAAATTATGAAAAATTTCGTTGCAATCAAGATAGTAATAATAAGTAATACAATGATTTCTAACTACATTTCTAATCCCAATATAGCGTTTCGTCTTTCATTTAAGTATTTTGTATGATATTGTTGACCTATCCATCAATTTCCATTTCCGTTCTCATTCTCTTTTTAATTATTTTAATTTAAATTAAAAATTTTATTTTAATTCGAGCCTCGGGCCTGAGGCCCGAGTTCCGAGTTTCACTGAATTTGAATCCACTTTTATTCTTTCTCTTTTCGAACTTATTCGAATTTTAAAAATTCTAAAATTAAAAGATGGGAAGGGGAGGGATTAGTCACAGAGATTTTATTAAATCCCTAATCTTCTTCACCACTTCCCATGTTACTAACTAGAATGAAAAAAAGGGGAATATAAGCGCATCCGGAAATAAACGATTGATCTCTATCAATAGACCTGCTAAAAACCCGAACCATATAGTACTTACTACCGGCGCCACGGAGAGATATGTTTTTAGATCTCGCATTTTATTTGAAATCCTCCTTCTTTATTGGAATTTGTAATACATATATGATCAGACATATATGGAGTTAATGATCGCTTGTATTTGTCCGCGGAATCCCTAATTCAAATTGAAATGTACAACGATTCAGTAGAATATTCCTTTTCTTAAAAAAAAGTGCCCTTTTCTGTACCAGCATTTCCCCAAAATATTCATTTTTTTTACAGCGGGTTTCATTATACGTAACGCATATAAGTGGTTTATTATAATTAATTAATAATTAATTATATGTTCTATGATATGAGATCAAAAAGAAGAAATGACAAGATAATTTTTGTATAGAAATGGAGTAAATAAAGATGTGGAAAACAATACGGGTATTCTCTACAATGACACTGTAACCCAATTGAAAGGGATGTAGCGCAGCTTGGTAGCGCGTTTGTTTTGGGTACAAAATGTCACGGGTTCAAATCCTGTCATCCCTACCTATTC